TTGTATATGTGTCTCCGGGTACTCCTTTATCATTTCGTTCAAAAGAAATAGTTCTTCCAATTCGATGAATTTTTCTAGAACGCTCTTTTCTTGCATATCATTCAAAAAAGCTTCGGATTGGCTAGTATTCCACCAATTAATAACCCAGGATTCTAGACTTTTTTTAAATGAGAAAGAGATCCACCAAGGCAAAAATACTATAGATGCAAGATATGGGAGGAGAGTGAATGCTTTCTTTTTTGTCATTTTGAATCTGTGAATTTTTAATGAAACGACTTCATTGCTCAACTCTATCCAATCTGTTATTTTTATGAAATGAAATAACAAGGTGAGTTCTATAACAAGAAGGATTACTGAGTTCCTTCCCCAATGCAGAGAAAACACTCATTCTTCGGTTCATTTCAAAATACTTCAATTGGTACGCGCAAGAAATAGGCCAATTCCGCAGCTTTTTGTTCAATTTCTCGCGGAGTCAAATTCTCATCAGTACGAGTCAGTGGAAGGGCTCCCTGTCCTCTAATTTCCATATAAAGTACGGGACGAGGATAAAGACCCTCTTTAACCGCTATTCTAATCGACTGGATATCTCTCATAAGGAATCGAAGAAAGATGCGCCGATTTCTTCCAGGAAATCCCCAACGAAAAATACACACTACTCCTTCTTTTCTATCGAATTGATCATAACCACTGCCTACATTCCACCAAATTGTACACCACAAATAGGAGCTAATGAAGAGACCTGCGATCCCATAGAAAGACATCACGATCCCTTGTGGAAAAAAATGGATTTGCTGAGACGGAAATATGGATATCAGATTTCGACCAAGATAACTAGAAGTTCCCACCAATAGGAATCCTAGTGAACCTAAAAAAAGGATACAGGCCCAGAAGAAATTACTTGTTTTTCGAGACCCCGTTATAAGTTCTATCCATATACGTTCTGATCGCCAGTTCATACTAGATCCAGTTGCATTTTATTGGAAATAACCCCAAAAATTTTGACTTTATGTTTTTGTTCCCGAAGTAACTCTCATCAACTAGCACTATTATGATATGAATCATTTGGAATAATTCAAAGAATCAGTTTGGTAAAAAAGTACAGTATCTCCGCCATAGGATCCCACTATGGATATATACATATAGATATACTGACTTCTGATTTCAGACATCTGCTGATTCTTTTTAAAATAGCTATAATGCTTTTATCCACATATAATGTTTCCGGGCGAATAACAGCGCTTTCACAGGTGTTCGGAAGAAGCCATATCTTGGACTATATTCCAATAAATAGATAACTCTATTAGGATCCAAGTAAAATTCTTGAAATAAATTGATGCGATTGGGTCCCGCCGGATCTAGACAATCTTGTTTTTTTGAACATGAATAGATAAAGAAGCCATTGCAATTGCCGGAAATACTAGGCCTACTAAAGGCACAAAAAAAGAGGGAAAGTTGAAAATTGTCATAGACTATATACCTCGATTTAATATTTGTACCTGTTTTAAAGATATCTTATGATAAGTATATCGATTATAAGTATATAATAATAGGTACAATAAATATAGAACTATAATAAACTATATAAGTGTACCCCCCTTCACCATTCTATTTAGTATTATTGTTCTTTTGTCCTTATCTTCTGATAAAGAACGAAAGAGTTTCTTATAAATTCGCAAAGGATTTTCTTCTATTTTATTCTAACGAACCCGATCCAACAATATACATGGATTCCTTGTAAAAATGAGATTCTCGGGGGAATTTAGCAAAATCCACGATTTCAATTGTATTTTTTATAGATATTGAATAATTTCAATATCTATAAAAAATACGTAAGAAGAGAACATAAATTCTTTTCCAAATTTTGGAGAAGAAAGAGTTAACTCTTTTATCCTGTTGATAGAGTCTTCCTGATCACTAATCAGGAATATAGGTCGAAAGAAAATAGATCTGAAAAAAAAAGGAACAATCTAAAGTGAATTTTGATTCAAGGGAAAGAAATCGTGAAGTTGAAATAACTCACTCAGAACATCTTTTAAAGGATTACGTGGTATGATTGGGTCGAATAAGCCTTTGTCGAATAAATACTCAGCCGATTGGGAACCTTCAGGTACTGTCTTATTCAATGTTTGTTCAATTACTCTTTTGCCTGCAAATGCAATGTAGGCATCGGGTTCGGCAATAATGATATCTCCTAACATACCAAAACTAGCGGTCACTCCACCGGTTGTAGGAGATGTAAGGATTGATACATAGAATAACTTTTTGTTTGATTGATAATTATATAAAGCGGACGAAATTTTTGCCATTTGCATCAAACTCAAACTTCCTTCTTGCATGCGCGCTCCTCCGGAAGCACACACTATAATAAGGGGTAGAGATCCATTAGTAGCATATTCGATCAAACGGGTTATTTTTTCCCCTACTACGGATCCCATACTTCCCCCCATGAACCGAAAATCCATAATCCCAATTGCTATGGGAATACCATTTAATTGACCTA